AAGCACTTTTTCACTCTTTCATATACTAGGGGATTTCACTTTGAAAAGAAAATGTTCCATACGAACACTAATGGATTAGGTTCCATAACCTTGGGTTACAATGCAAGAGATCTTGTAGCACTTACCAATGAGGCCCTATCAATTAGTATTACACAGAAGAAATCAATTCTAGACACTAATACAATTAGATCCGCTCTTCATAAACAAACTTGGGATTTGCGATCCCAAGTAAGATTGGTTCAGGATCATGGGATCCTTTCCTATCAGATAGGAAGGGCTGTAGCACAAAATGTACTTCTAAGTATAAGTAATTCCCCCATAGATCCTATATCTATCTATATGAAGAAGAAATCATGTAACGAAGGGGATCCTTATTTGTACAAATGGTACTTCGAACTTGGAACGAGCATGAAGAACTTAACGATACTTCTTTATCTTTTGAGTTGTTCTGCCGGATCGGTCGCTCAAGATCTTTGGTCTCTACCCGGACCCGATGAAAAAAATTTGATCACTTCTTATGGACTCGTTGAGAATGATTCGGATCTAGTTCATGGCCTATTAGAAGTAGAAAGCGCGCTGGTGGGATCTTCACGGACAGAAAAAGATTGTAGTCCGTTTGAGAATGATCGAGTTACATTTCTTCTTCGGCCCGAACCGAGGAATCCCTTAGATATGATGCAAAATAGATCTTGTTCTATCTTTGATCAGAGATTTCTCTATGAAAAATACGAATCAGAGTTTGAAGAATTTGAAGAGAGGGAGGGGGAAGGAGCCCTTGACCCGCAACAGATGGAGGAGGATTTATTCAATCACATAGTTTGGGCTCCTAGAATATGGCGCCCTGGGGGCTTTCTGTTTGATTGTATCGAAAGGCCCAATGAATTGGTATTTCCCTATTGGTCCAGGTCATTTCGGGGCAAGCAGATCATTTCTGATGAAGAGGATGAGCTTAAAGAGAATGATTCGGAGTTCTTGCAGAGTGGAACCATGCAGTATCAGACACGAGATAGATCTTCCAACGAACAAGGCCTTTTTCGAATAAGCCAATTCATTTGGGACCCTGCGGATCCGCTATTTTTCCTAGATCAGCCCCCCGGCTCTGTGTTTTCTCGAGAATTATTTGCAGATGAAGAGATGTCAAAAGGGCTTCTTACTTCCCAAACAGATCCTCCTAGATCTATATATAAACGCTGGTTTATCAAGAATATGCAAGAAAAGCATTGTGAATTGTTGATTAATCGTCAGAGATGGCTTAGAACCAATCTTTCATTATCTAATGGATCTTTCCGTTCTAATACTCTATCCGAGAGTTATCAGTATCTATCAACTCTGTTCCTATCTAATGGAACGCTATTTGATCAAATGACAAAGATATTGTTAAGAAAAAGATGGCTTTTCCCGGATGAAATTAAAATTGGATTCATGTAACAGGATAAAGATTTCCCATTCCTTAGCCGGAAAGATATGTGGCTATGAAAGAGGGATTAAGTGGAACAGAATTGGCTGGGTGGTAGAGTGGTGGAAACGCTTCTTTCTTCCATATTATATTTTTGACCTTAGCTCCATCGAACAATATGTTACTGCTGAAAAGGGAAAATTTGAAATCTTAGATCAAAACACTATGTATGGATGGTATGAACTGCCCAAACAAGAATTCTTGAACAGCGAACAACCTGTTTAGATATTCACGACGAAGAAGTAGTGGATTCTCTTTCGTATGGGCCCTGAAAGGAGAAGGAAGGGTGGAATGCCAACAGGCGTCTATTATTGAATTGGCCCGATAGTACCCATTTTTTGGGGGGAACGCACGTTCTGTGCCAAAGTAACTGAATGGGTGTGTACGTCGCCAATCCCTGGACTATGTAATGTACTTTTGGTAACGAGTGGGCATTTTACCAGAGGTTTCTAATCTACCTTTGTGTGATTCCTGTTGAAGCATATACTCTGGGGTGGGTGCGGGGCGGACGATTTAAAAGAAGACTCCTCATTCATTAGATAGAGAAGATCACCGAGATTTCGCGATCCGTTGCCAAACTTATTCCAATTCAATAAGAATTCTCAATATTATGCCTTGAAGAGGACTCGAACCTCCACGCTCTTTAGCACGAGATTTTGAGTCTCGCGTGTCTACCATTTCACCACCAAGGCATCTTGAAAGTGCATCCTATTCCATTCCATGAATATGATAAAAATATATATCTAGTGTGATGTATGGAATATATGATAAAGGTATAATATTTCTATTGATCGGTTATCTAGGCCCGGGTTGGGCATCCAATTTCTTCGATTGAAATTTTTAATAATAATGCCTTATGTATTATTATATATCATATATCAAAAGGATGGCCAATCAAGCCTATTTTATTTCTCGATTCAATAGAAGCCCAAAGAGGTGTGATATAGGGTCCCCCAAAAAAATAACGAGAGATATAGAAAAAGCGGGTCCGATTACGCCTAATCCTAAATGGAATGGAACAACGTAGGGATCCATATGTAAACA